TAGTGTGTGGTGTTTGCTGGGAGTATGGTATTAATAGGGACTAAATAGAGCTGGGTTTATACATCTATAGATATTCGCGAACGTATATTTAGTGCTAATATTTTAAGTTGATAGCTAGCTGGGGGTTTGGTGCGTGTGTGTAGATTTCTATTAAGCCTTGTATTTTGGGTATATGCTCAGTCCTGTTTTTGGGGTTTGGCAGGACATTAATGGGTGTATATTCTTATTATGGGGTTAACGGGGGGTAAGGGGGGTTTGGCTAAGCTAGTTATTTATCTGTTGAATATACGCGCGTGTGTACGTGTGTACGTGTGTACGTGTGTACGTGTGTACGTGTGTACGTGTGTACGTGTGTACGTGTGTACGTGTGTACGTGTGTACGTGTGTACGTGTGTACGTGTGTACGTACACGCGTATACGTGGGTGCGCGTAGGTGCGTCCGGTTGAGACCTTAGAGTTGGAGTATATGTCCTGCTACCATTGACTGAATAACACATCATTTATGCCATGCCAAGTTCTTACATAGAGAATAAGCCCAGCTACATGGTCTTTATCTGTGTCGGAGCCCTCGGGGCTTAGCTGAGTCATAGCAAGTTCTCCCCCCCCAAATAAAAAGATACCAAATGCATGACACCACAGTTATGTGTGATCATGGGCTGATTAGTCACTAATCCATCGAGATGTCCTATTTGAAATGGCTGTAGGATTGGAGTGGTAAACTGACATGACCCTGAGGTAAGAACCAGATGCCAGGTATAGTTCCAGTATAGAAACCCCCACGTTGAAATGGGCCCGGAGCAAGAAGAGGTACACGCTCAGGCAAGGGTTGATGGTTACTCGAGACTAGCTGATTAATATTTCTCTGAACAGCTGAAGTTCATGAAGGAATAGTTTAAAAGACAATGATATGCACGATCATGCCTAATATGTATTATGTAATATAAGAGATATATGTACATGCCTAATATTCATGGGGACAATCATATAATGCACGATATACATAGCATGTTTTAGGTACCATTACAGATGTGCGTACATACATGTGGGCTGTTGCGTGGCACTGGTGTGCCTGAGTTTGTGAGTGGTTATTTGGGCAGTGTTGAGTTGTGGTGAAATAGGACATACTGGGCAAGCACAGTACGGTGGTATGCAATATATGAATTATGAAGACTTTGGAGTTGGATTTTAGTATTGCAAGGAATAGTTTAAAAAGAACTTCAGCTTTGGGTGCTGGCAGTGGAGTTATTTCTTCTTCCTTGAAGTCCTAGGGAGGGTAGACGTTCTCCTTTTTTGGTTTACAAGACCAAGGTATTTATATACTACGAGGACTCTTCATTTTAGGAGTTGGTTTTCAATTATACCAGAGACGGGCATAAGGATTAGGATTGTGAAGAAATATAGGATAGAGGCTAGCTGGCCAATCGTAATGAAAGGGTATTCTACTGGTTGTCCTCCAATTCATGTTAGGGTCAGTAGGTCTGCCACTAAAAGTCAGAATAGGCATTGGCTGAGCGGTCGGAATATTATGCCTCGTTGTTTTGAGGTGTGGAGTAGTGGCACGATTGCCAGGATTAGGATGGATAGGACGAGAGCTATAACTCCCCCTAATTTGTTAGGAATGGACCGAAGAATTGCGTATGCAAATAGAAAATATCATTCGGGTTTGATATGGGGTGGGGTGTTTAGAGGGTTGGCAGGAGTGTAATTGTCAGGGTCTCCTAGGAGGTCTGGAGAAAAGAGGACAAGTATTATGAGTATTAGGATTAGGAGTAGAAGACCTAGAATATCTTTGATAGTATAGTATGGATGGAATGGAATTTTGTCGGAGTCGGATGTTAGTCCTAGAGGATTGTTGGATCCTGTTTCATGGAGAAATAGTAAGTGGACTGCTGCTAGGGCGGTGATGATGAATGGGAGGATGAAGTGGAAAGCAAAGAATCGTGTCAAGGTGGCCTTGTCCACTGAGAATCCACCTCAGATTCACTCTACCAGGTCAGTTCCGATGTAGGGAATTGCTGACAGAAGGTTGGTAATGACTGTGGCCCCTCAGAAAGATATTTGGCCCCATGGTAGGACATATCCTATGAAGGCTGTAGCTATTACTGTGAATAGGAGAAGGATTCCGATATTTCATGTTTCTGAGAAGGTATGTGAGCCGTAGTATATGCCTCGGCCGACATGTATGAATAGGCAGATAAAGAATATAGAGGCTCCGTTGGCATGTATATATCGGATAATTCAGCCGTAGTTGACGTCGCGGCAGATGTGAGTTACTGATGAGAAGGCTGTTGCTGTGTCTGATGTGTAGTGTATGGCCAGGAATAGACCCGTTAGGATTTGTAGGATTAGGCATACCCCCAGAAGAGAGCCAAAGTTTCATCATGTTGAGATATTGGAAGGAGCGGGGAGGTCAATGAACGACTCATTGATGATTTTGATGAGCGGGTGAGATTTTCGGATGTTGGTCATTAAATTCTTATAGTTGAAGAACAACGATGGTTTTTCATACCATTAGTCATGGTTAGATTCCATGTGGGAATAATGATAACATATATCGTGTTCATTTTAAGTGTTGTATTTGTGATTAGCTTTGTTAGTTTTTCTTCAAAGCCTTCGCCTATTTATGGTGGGTTTGGTTTGATTGTGGCTGGTGGGGTTGGTTGTGGTATTGTGTTGAATTTTGGGGGGTCTTTTTTAGGTTTAATGGTATTTCTAATTTACTTGGGGGGTATGCTTGTGGTGTTTGGTTATACTACGGCTATGGCTACTGAGCCTTATCCTGAGGCTTGAGTGTCCAATAAAATTGTATTGGGGGTTTTCGTCACTGGGGTATTGGCGGAGTTATTGATGACCTGCTATATTCTAGTGGAAGATGAGATTGAGATCATTTTTAGTTTTAATGGTGCGGGTGACTGGGTTATTTATGATACTGGTGATTCTGGGTTTTTTAGTGAAGAAGCTATGGGCATTGCGGCGTTATATAGCTATGGGACTTGATTGGTTATTGTTACCGGTTGGTCCTTGCTTATTGGTGTATTGGTGATTGTGGAAATTACCCGAGGAAACTAATTAGTAGTAGGCCGAGGGCCAGGGTGATTATGAAAGATATGAAGTAGAGTTTAATTAAGCCTTTTTGGTTGGATACAATGGTAGATATTTTTATTTGGAAGTAGGAGATGGATTTAGGTAGCACGTTTTCTAGCCAAATTGCGTCTAGTAATATTGACGCAGATTTTTGACTTATACTTAAGTTAACTATTGGCAAGGAACGGTGAATGACAGTTGGGAAGTACCCTAGGAGGCTGGAAAATTTGAAGGGGTTTGAGGGATAGTTGAGTTTTAGGTTTTTAGTGATGAGGCTAAGTTCTAGTGCCAGGATGAAGCCCACAACAGTCACGGTCAGGGCAGTTAATTTTAGATAATGAGGCATAGTTATCTGTGGGATATTTATTGGAGGAATGTTATGGGAGATCAGGTAACCTGCGAAGATGCTTCCGATTAAAAGACGTTTAATGGAGTTCATTAGAGGTGGGTTATTTTCGTTGATCAGGATTTGAGGGTTGAAGCGAGGCTGTCCTAGGAGTGCGAAGAATATAATTCGAGTGCTGTAGATGGCAGTGAGGGATGTGGTGATAAGAGTTATTAATAGGGCTCAGGCGTTGGTATACGACGTATTGGCGGTCTCGATAATTAGGTCTTTGGAGTAGAATCCGGTTAGGAAGGGTATTCCAGTAAGTGCGAGGCTTCCTACGATGAGGGAGGTAGTGGTAAATGGTATCGATTTGAATAGGCCGCCTATTTTTCGGATGTCTTGTTCATCGTTTAGGTTGTGGATAATCGACCCGGAGCACATGAATAATATGGCTTTGAAGAATGCGTGTGTGCAGATGTGTAAGAATGCGAGGTGGGGTTGGTTGATGCCGATGGTTACGACTATAAGTCCGAGCTGGCTTGAGGTGGAGAAAGCAACAATTTTTTTGATGTCGTTTTGTGTTAGGGCACAGATGGCTGCGAATAGGGTGGTAATGGCTCCCAGGCACAGTGTTAGGGTTTGAACGGTTTTGTTTTGTTCTATAAGGGGGTAGAAGCGGATTAGTAGGAATACGCCAGCCACTACTATTGTGCTTGAATGGAGTAGGGCGGATACGGGTGTGGGTCCTTCTATGGCTGAGGGTAGTCATGGGTGGAGTCCAAATTGGGCGGACTTGCCAGTGGCGGCTAGTAGAAGGCCTGTTAGTGGGAGGTTCAGGTTTTCATGTTGGATGGCAAAGATCTGTTGGAAGTCTCATGCATTTGAATTGGTGAGAAATCACGCTATAGCTATGATAAATCCTACGTCTCCGATGCGGTTGTATAAGATTGCTTGTAGAGCGGCAGTGTTGGCGTCTGTTCGGGCATATCATCACCCAATAAGTAGGAAGGACATAATTCCTACTCCTTCTCAGCCAATGAATAGTTGGAATAGATTGTTGGCAGTTACCAGAATTATTATAGTAACAAGGAACATGAGGAGGTATTTGAAGAATCGGTTAATATAAGGGTCTGTGTGTATGTATCATGTTGAGAATTCTATAATGGATCATGTGACGAATAGTGCGATTGGCATGAAGATAATTGAGAAGTAGTCAAGTTTAAAGCTTAGAGAGAGTTTTAGGGTTTGGATTGTTAGTCAGTGTCAGTTTGAGATGATTGCTTCTTGTCCAGAGAGAGTGAAGATTATGGCGGGAATTGTACTGATAGCGAAGGCGTAAGAAGTTGTGGTTTTCACATAGTCGGGGTAAAGGTTGCTTTTGTATATTTGGGTGCCGGATCCAATGATTGGCAGCAGTAGGATGAATATTGATGTCAGTGTGAGAGGGGTGAATAGATTTATTACTTTTATTTGGAGTTGCACCAATTTTTTGGTTCCTAAGACCAATGGATTACTTCTATCCTATAAAAGCTGAGAAAGCCATATTTTTAGGTATGGGAGCATGAATTAGCAGTTCTTGCGCACTCTCTCGGTAAATAAGAGGATTTAAGCCTCTGTCGCTGGATTCACAATCCAGTGTTTTTGTTAAACTATATTTACAATAAATGGGGCCCAGAATAATTTTGGGGTTGAGTGATAGGAGTAGAAGCGGGAGCAGGTGGAGTGCTATTAGGGCGTTTTCTCGTGTGAAAGATGGTTTAATGTTTTTGATGTGGTGGGTGTGTTTTCCTCGTTGAGTTGTGATAAGCATGTAGAGAGAGTATAGGGCTGTGATGATAATGTTTGTTCCTATAAGAGCGATGGTGATGTTGGATCATGAGAAGGAGGCCATTACTACAAATAGCTCTCCGACTAGATTGATTGATGGTGGTAGAGCTAGGTTTGCGAGACTAGCTAGTAATCACCAAGCGGCTATCAGGGGGAGCAAGGTTTGCAGGCCCCGTGCTAGAATTATGGTTCGGCTGTGTACTCGTTCATAGTTTGAGTTTGCAAGGCAGAACAGTATGGAAGATGTTAGTCCGTGGGCAATTATTAAGGCTGTAGCTCCTATGTAGCTTCATGGGGTTTGGATAAGAACTGCTACGATGACTAGGGCTATGTGGCTCACGGATGAGTACGCGATTAGGGATTTTAGGTCGGTTTGGCGTAGGCAGATGGAGCTTGTTATGATTATTCCTCATAATGATAGTATTAGAAAGGGGTACGCTATTTGGCCTGTTAGTGGGTTGAGTAGTACTGTGATACGTATTATGCCATATCCGCCTAGTTTTAAAAGTACAGCGGCAAGGACTATTGATCCGGCAATTGGGGCCTCTACGTGTGCTTTAGGTAGTCAGAGGTGTAGTCCGTATAGGGGTATTTTTACTATGAATGCTATTATGCATGCTAGCCACATGAAAATATCGGACCAGGTGGTTGAAATAGGCTTGGCTCAGTACTGCATAATCAGAAAGTTTAGAGAGCCAGATGTGTTTTGTATGTAAAGTAGTGCGACTAGGAGGGGTAATGAGCCCATCAAAGTGTAAAATAGGAAATATAGTCCTGCGTTTAATCGTTCCGTTTGATTTCCTCATCGGGTAATAATGATCAAAGTGGGGATAAGTGTAGCTTCGAATAGGATATAGAATATGATTAGTTCTGTGGCGGTAAAGGTTATGATTAGAAATAGTTGTAGGAGGATAAGTATCGTAATGTACAGTTTTTTTCGGGTCAGAGTTTCATTTGATAGATGGGATTGGCTGGCTGTGATTATTAGTGGTAGGAGTCATGTGGTTAGTGCTAGTAGTGGTGCGGAAAGTGAATCTGAGAAGAATAATAGTGAAAAGTTGAGGCTGTTATCGCCGGGTTGGTTGAGGTATGTGAGGCTGATAAGGCTGATCAGTAGGCTGTAGGCTGTTGAGTTAATTCAGATTACGTTGGACTTGGATATTCATGTAAGTGGGATCAGTATGGTAGTTGGAATGATGATTTTTAGCATTGCAGGAGGTTGAGGTTTTGTACATAATCGGTTCCATATGTGTTGGATACTATAACTAGCAGGGATAGGCCCAATGCTGCCTCGCAGGCAGCGAAAACCAGTAAAATGATAGGGGCTATGCTGGCTAGCGTGAAGTGGTTGTTTAGGATTACTATGGTTATTATGACGAATAAGGATAGTATTATGCCTTCTAAGCATAAGAGGGAGGATATTAGGTGGGATCGATAGATTAGTAAGCCTAAGAGAGATGTGATGAAGGCTAGGAAGATGTTGATGTGCACGATAGACATTTGATAATTATAGTGTGTACTACAATCTAATGAGTCGAAATCATTTGTTTTAGTTTAAACTAATTATCATATTCAGTTCATTCCAATCCTTTTTGAGTTCATTCATAAGCCAGGCTTACAGCCAGAAGTAAGATTAATAGTAGAGACGTGGTGAGTATGGTTGGTAGATTATTTACTTGTGAGGCTCAGGGCAGGGGTAAGAGTAGTGCAATTTCCAGGTCGAATAGTAGGAATGTAATGGCTACCAGGAAGAATTTTATAGAGAAAGGTAGACGAGCGGACCCTATAGGGTCGAACCCACATTCGTATGGACTTGCTTTTTCTGCATACACGTTCAATTGGGGCAGTCAAAATGCGATTAGTACGAGTAGAGTGGACAGTGTTGTGTTAGTGAGCAGAGTCAGTATTACGTTTATTATTTCTTTTCGGATTACACCGAAACTGATTGATTGGAAGTCAATTGTACTAATTAATACTAAAGAAATAGGATCCTCATCAGTAAATAGAAACATATAGGAACAGTCATACTACGTCTACGAAATGTCAGTATCAGGCAGCGGCTTCGAATCCGAAGTGGTGGTTGGATGTGAAGTGAAATTTTAGTTGGCGGAGGAAGCAGACAATGAGGAAAGTAGATCCGATGATTACGTGTAGTCCGTGAAATCCTGTGGCCATGAAGAAGGTGGACCCGTAAACTCCGTCTGAGATTGTGAAGGCTGTTTCATAGTACTCTGAGGCTTGAAGTAGTGTAAAATATACCCCTAGGGAGATTGTGATGAATAGGGATTGGAGTATGTGCTTTCGGTTGCCTTCTATCAGGCTATGGTGGGCTCAGGTGATTGATACTCCTGAGGCTAGTAGTACAGAAGTGTTGAGTAGAGGAACTTCTAGGGGGTTGAGTGGTGTAATACCGGCGGGGGGCCAGCAACCTCCTAGTTCTGGGGTTGGAGCTAGGCTAGAATGGTAAAAAGCTCAGAAAAATCCTGCAAAGAAGAATACTTCTGAGATGATGAAAAGGATTATTCCGTATCGTAAGCCCTTCTGGACAATAGGTGTGTGATGGCCTTGGAATGTACTTTCTCGGATAATATCCCGTCACCATTGGTATATAGTTAGTAGATTTGTTACTAGTCCTAGAGTCAGTAGTGATGTGGAGTTAAAATGAAATCATATTGCTAATCCAGAGGTTATTAGGAGAGCAGAGAGAGCCCCTGTGAGCGGTCATGGGCTTGGGTTTACTATGTGGTATGCATGGGTCTGGTGGGTCATTAAGTATTGTCGTGTAGATATAGGCTAACTAGCAAGGTGAAGACGTAGGCTTGAATTAGGGCTACGGCAAACTCAAGGATCGTCAGTAGGATGAGAATGATGAAAGTGACAAGAGCCATAGGAACGTTAATATTTATTAGGGCCAGAGCAGCTCCTCCGATCAAGTGAATTAGTAGGTGGCCTGCAGTAATATTAGCAGTGAGTCGTACTGCTAGGGCCATTGGTTGGATGAAGAGGCTGATGGTTTCAATGATTACAAGTATAGGAATTAGAGGGAGGGGTGTTCCTTGAGGCAGAAAGTGGGCTAGAGATGCTTTAGTTTTATGTCGGAATCCGATAATTACGGTGCCGGCCCATAAAGGGATAGCTATTCCAAGATTTATTGATAGCTGCGTTGTAGGTGTGAATGAGTGTGGGAGCAGTCCTAGTAGATTGGTTGAGCCAATGAACAAGATCAGGGATATCAGTATGAGGGCCCAGGTTTGTCCCTTATGATTGTGGATGGCTAGTATTTGCTTTGATGTCAGTTGCACCAATCACTGTTGGAGTGAAATTAGGCGGTTATTAATTAGTCGATTGGGTGTAGGGAATATGATGCTTGGGAATATGATGATTAGAACGACAACGGGGAGTCCTATTATTGTTGGGGTAGTGAAAGAGGCGAATAGATTTTCGTTCATTTTTTCTCTCAAGGGGTGGGTTGTTTTATTATTGTTGCAGATTTTAGCTCTGGGTTTCATGGGTATAGGTATTTTGAGATTTTTAGTTGAAACATGATGAACAAGGTTACAATTATCGATACGATAGTAATGAATCAGGTTGATGTGTCTAGTTGTGGCATGTCATTAAGGGGAGGGTGAACTCCCAATCTTTAACTTAAAAGGTTAATGCTTATTTAGCTTCTCAATGACTTTATAGTATGGATGCTGACCATTTTTCAAAGTATGTTAGTGGGACCAATTCAAGTACGATAGGTATGAAACTATGGTTCGAGCCGCAGATTTCTGAGCACTGGCCGTAGTACAGTCCAGGTCGTGTGCCTATAAGGGTTGTTTGATTTAGTCGGCCTGGGATGGCATCCGTTTTTAGCCCTAGTGACGGCACCGCTCATGAATGTAAGACGTCCTCTGATGAGATAAGCATTCGGATGGTTATTTCCATGGGTAGGACCACTCGATTGTCGACTTCTAACAATCGCAGCTCTCCGGGTTTTAGCTCTTGAGTAGGAATTATATAGGAGTCGAAGTTTAAGTCCTCGTAGTCTGTGTACTCGTAGCTTCAGTATCACTGATGTCCTATGGTTTTTACAGTTAAGGAGGGGTTGTTGATTTCATCTATTATGTAGAGGATTCGTAAAGAGGGCAGCGCGATGAGGATTAGGATAATAGCTGGTAGAATTGTTCAGATGGTTTCTACTTCTTGGGCATCTATTGTACTTGTATGTGTAAGCTTGGTTGTCAATATTAATGAAATAATATAGAGTACTAAAGAGCTGATTAGGAATACAATTATTAGTGTATGGTCGTGGAAGTGTAGTAGTTCTTCTATGATAGGAGATGTGGCGTCTTGAAAACCTAGCTGAAATGGATATGCCATGGAGATACAAAGGAGTTGGACCTATAATTTAACTTCGACATAGTTATGTAATTTTTTACTAGTACCTCTCCATTGAGAAAGACATAATGGCTATGGCATTGGCTTGAAACCAGTTTTAGGGGGTTCGATTCCTTCCTTTCTTATTTAGAGGCAACGTAGGCTGGCTCTTCGAATGTGTGATATGGTGGAGGGCATCCGTGTAATCATTCGAGGTTGGTTGTAGTTAATTCTACTATTGCTACTTCTCGTTTAGATGCGAAAGCCTCTCATACCATGAAGACCATTAGTATTACCGCTGTAAGTGAGATAAAGGAGCCTATTGAGGAGACCGTGTTTCAGGTTGTGTATGCGTCTGGGTAGTCGGAGTAACGTCGAGGTATTCCGGACAGTCCCAGGAAGTGCTGAGGGAAGAATGTTATATTTACTCCCACAAATATAATTGTAAAATGAGTTTTTGCTCAGGTGTTATCTAGGGTATATCCTGAGAACAATGGGAATCAATGTACGAAGCCCCCCATAATGGCGAATACTGCCCCCATTGACAGTACGTAGTGGAAGTGGGCTACCACGTAATATGTGTCGTGAAGGACAATGTCTAGTGAGGAGTTGGCTAGTACAATACCAGTTAGCCCACCCACAGTGAATAAGAAAATAAAGCCCAAAGCCCACAGTATTGCTGGGGATCATTTGATACTCCCTCCGTGGAGGGTGGCAAGTCAACTGAATACTTTTACTCCTGTTGGGATGGCGATGATTATAGTGGCTGATGTAAAGTATGCTCGCGTGTCTACATCCATACCTACAGTGAATATATGATGGGCTCATACAATGAAGCCCAGGAAACCAATGGACATTATTGCTCAGACCATGCCCATGTAGCCAAAGGGTTCCTTTTTGCCCGAGTAATAGGTGACGATGTGGGAAATTATTCCAAAGCCTGGTAGGATTAGGATGTACACTTCAGGGTGTCCGAAAAATCAGAATAAATGTTGGTATAGAATGGGGTCCCCTCCTCCAGCAGGGTCAAAGAAGGTCGTGTTTAGGTTGCGGTCTGTTAAGAGCATGGTGATCCCAGCTGCTAATACTGGTAGGGATAGTAGCAGTAAAACGGCGGTAATTAGTACTGATCAGACGAACAGGGGTGTTTGGTATTGGGATATGGCAGGAGGCTTTATGTTAATGATTGTGGTGATAAAGTTAATGGCCCCTAGAATCGATGACACACCAGCGAGGTGAAGGGAAAAGATGGTAAGGTCTACGGATGCTCCTGCGTGGGCTAAGTTGCCGGCTAGGGGAGGATAGACAGTTCATCCAGTGCCCGCCCCTGCTTCTACCATTGATGATGCAAGTAGAAGTAAGAAGGATGGTGGTAAGAGTCAGAAGCTTATGTTATTCATTCGAGGGAATGCTATGTCGGGCGCTCCAATTATTAGTGGGACTAGCCAGTTCCCAAACCCGCCGATTATAATTGGCATGACTATAAAGAAGATTATTACGAATGCATGGGCGGTAACAACTACATTATAGATCTGGTCATCTCCTAGAAGAGAACCTGGTTGGCCGAGCTCAGCTCGAATCAGAAGACTGAGGGCGGTTCCTACTATACCCGCCCAGGCTCCGAATAGAAGGTATAGAGTACCAATATCCTTGTGGTTGGTAGAAAATAACCATCGGTTTATGAACATAGGTAAAATGGCTGAGTAAGCATTAGACTGTAAATCTAAAGACAGAGGTTTGAGCCCTCTTTTTGCCAAGCCCTGTGGTGAGGTGTCACGTTGAATTGCAAATTCAGAGAAGCAGCTTAGACGCTGCCGGGGCTTCTCCCGCCTTTTTTCCCTAGACGGCGGGAGAAGTAGATTGAAGCCAGTTGACTAGGGTATTTAGCTGTTAACTAAAATTTCGTGGGATGGAAGCCCACCAATCTAGTGAGGGCTTAGCTTAATTAAAGTGTTTGATTTGCAATCAATTGATGTGAGACGGGCTCTCGCAGTCCTTATGGGTTGTGTGCAGGAGTTAAATCGGTGATGATTTGCTTAGGGCTTTGAAGGCCCTTGGTCTGTTTTAACCTAAACTCCTAGTCCAAGATTGATAGTAGGGGTGTGAGTGGGATTAGTATGGTTGAAATAATAATTAGTGGGGGTAGGAGGATTATCTTTTTTGTGTTGTCAAATTGTCATTTTATTTTTATGTTGTTTGTTGTTGGGAATATGGTTAGTGCCGTAGTGTATGTAAGTCGTATGTAAAAGTATAGGTTGAGTAGGGCTGTGGTGGCTAGTAGTATTGGTATGATGATTATTTCGTTTTTGGTTAGTTCTTGGATGATTATTCATTTTGGGATGAATCCTGATAATGGAGGGAGGCCTCCTAGGGATAGTATTAGTGTTAAGATGAGGGAGGTGATTAGGGGTGCTTTGTTTCATGTTTGAGATAATGATAGGGTTGTTGTTGCGGAGTTGTATATGAACAGCATGAAGGTGGTTAGTGTTATGGTAATATAAATGGTTAGATTTAGGAGTATTATTGTGGGGTTGTAGAGTGTAATGGTGGTTATTCATCCTATATGGGCGATTGAGGAGTACGCTAGGATTTTTCGTAACTGTGTTTGGTTGAGTCCTCCTCAGCCTCCGATTAATACTGATGTGAAGGCTATAGGTAGTAGTAGGTTGGGGTTAATGGTGGGTGAAATTTGGTAGAGAATGGATAGTGGTGCGATTTTTTGCCATGTTAGTAGGACTAGGCCTGATGATATGGGGACTCCTTGTGTGACTTCTGGGACTCAGAAGTGAAATGGGGCTAATCCTAGTTTTATTGCTAGGGCAATGGTAATTATGGAGGATGTTATGGGGTTGAGGTCTTTGGGTATTGTTCATTGTCCTGAGTGCAAGAGGTTGATAATGATTCCTATTATTAGGAGCATGGATGCGGTTGCTTGTGTTAGAAGATATTTTGTGGATGCTTCTGTGGCTCGTGGGCTGGGTTTTTTCATGAGGATGGGGATTATGGCTAGTATGTTTATTTCAAAGCCGATTCAGACTGTTAGTCAGTGGGAGCTCGTTAGTACGATCATGGTTCCTAGGATAACGGTTGATATGATAATAATGAGGATGGGGGGTTTAATTAGTACGGGAAGGGTATAAACCAACATTTTCGGGGTATGGGCCCGATAGCTTATTTAGCTGACCTTACTGTAGAATGTGGTGTAATATGGTAGCACGAAGATTTTTGAGTTCTTAGGATTAGGTTCGAGTCCTATAATTCTAGAAATAAGAGGGTTTAAACCTCTATTATTTACTCTATCAAAGTAACTCTTTTATCAGACATATTTCTTATGTTTGTGGTGGGATGCTGGCTGTGGTGATGGGTAGGGATACGTGTCACATGCATAGTGCTAGTGTAAGGGGTAGGAAGTTTTTTCATAGTAGGTGCATTAGCTGGTCATATCGGAATCGTGGGTAGGATGCTCGGATTCATAGGAAGGTGATTGTTAGGAGTAGTGTTTTAATAGTGAAGTTTGCGGTGTATAGTTCAGGTATGTATGGGTTGTGTGATGCTCCGAAGAATAGAATTGTTGTGAGGCTGTTTATTATGATAATGTTGGCATATTCTGCTATGAAGAATAGGGCGAATGGGCCTGCTGCATACTCCACGTTGAAGCCGGAAACAAGTTCTGACTCTCCTTCTGTAAGGTCGAACGGGGCTCGGTTAGTTTCTGCTAGTGTTGAGATAAATCATATTATGGCTAGGGGTCATGCGGGGACGATGAGTCACATGTGTTCTTGGGTGGTGATTAGGGTGGCCAGTGTGAAGGAGCCGTTTATTAGCAGTACTGATAATAGAATGATGGCTAGTGTTACTTCATATGAGATTGTCTGGGCTACGGCTCGTAGAGCCCCAATTAGGGCGTATTTTGAGTTTGAGGCCCATCCCGATCATAGGATTGAGTATACAGCGAGGCTGGACATGGCTAGTATGAATAGTACTCCTAGGTTCATGTTGATGAGTGGGTACGGTATAGGTAGTGGGATTCATATTGTTAAGGCTAGTGTGAGGGCTAGGATTGGGGCCATGATGAATATGGATACAGACGATGTAAGGGGTTGGAGTGGCTCTTTGGTAAATAGTTTTAGGGCGTCTGCGATGGGTTGTAGTAGGCCATATGGTCCTACGATGTTTGGTCCCTTGCGAAATTGTATGTAGCCTAGGACTTTGCGTTCGACTAGTGTTAGGAAGGCCACGGCAAGGAGAATGGGGATGCTCAATGAGAGAATGTTAAGTATGAACATGTTGTTAGGGAGAGGAATTGAACCTCTGATAGTAAAGGTTTAAGTTTTATGCATTTACCGGGCTCTGCCACCCTAACGAACCCAAACATCTTGGGTGATGTTAATGGGTGAGTTGTTTAGATTAAGATTATATCATCTATTGCACTTAAGGCGCTCGTGTGGGGTGGGCCTTATTTCTCTTGTCCTTTCGTACTGGGAGAAATTGTTTAATAGATAGAAACCGACCTGGATTGCTCCGGTCTGAACTCAGATCACGTAGGACTTTAATCGTTGAACAAACGAACCCTTGATAGCTGCTGCACCATCGGGATGTCCTGATCCAACATCGAGGTCGTAAACCCTATTGTCGATATGGACTCTGGAATAGGATTGCGCTGTTATCCCTAGGGTAACTTGTTCCGTTGATCAAGTGTTTTGGATCAATAAGTGATGTGGTACTTTCGACTGGTTAGTCTAGATTTAAATCATTCGGAGGTTATTTTATTCTCCGAGGTCACCCCAACCTAAATTGCTGACCCAAGTAGAGGTTTGTTGTCCCTATCGGTTGGGTTGTGTGATCTCTTTGGGTCAGTTAATTGAAGCTCCATAGGGTCTTCTCGTCTTATTGTTACATCCCCGCCTCTTCACGGGGAGGTCAATTTCACGGATTGGAAGTAAGAGACAGTCAAACCCTCGTGTGGCCATTCATACAAGTCCTTATTTAGAGAACAAGTGATTATGCTACCTTTGCACGGTCAGGATACCGCGGCCGTTTAACTGGTGTCACTGGGCAGGCAGTGCCTCTAATACTAGGGATGCTAGAGGTGATGTTTTTGGTAAACAGGCGGGGTTAGTGTTTGCCGAGTTCCTTTTACTTCTTTTAATCTTTCCTTGATTGCATGCCTGTGTTGGGTTAACAGTTGATTTGATATTTAGTTTATTGTTGGGTTGTTTCTATCTTGCTGTTAACTATCAGTGGTCATCCGTTCTGATATAAGCTTATGCAAGGAGAAATATTTCTTGTTACTCATATTAGCATTGTTGCTTCTATTATCGAATAGATTAGCCCAGTATTAAATTAGGAGTTGGTTGCATATTTTTGGTATTAAGATGTTTTTATCGTTGAGCTTGAACGCTTTCTCAATTGATGGCTGCTTTTAAGCCAACTATGGGTGTCATTATGCTTACTCTCTAAGGAAGGTTGTATCCTAGTTCTAAAAAGCTGTACCTTTTTAGAGTATATTTTAAACTTACATTTGAATTTTTAGTTTTTTAGGTAAGTTTAAAGTTGAACTAAAATTCTGTTCTGGGCAACCGGCTATCACCAGGCTCGTTAGGCTTTTCACCTCTACCTACAAATCTTCTCACTATTTTGCAACATAGACGAGTTCATCCTGTAAAGATTGTTTATAGGTAGCTCGTCTGGTTTCGGGGGGTCTAGCTTAAGTTCTCTCTGTTAGACTATGTCTAGCTAATCCATTATGCAAAAGGTACAAGGGGTAATCTTTGCTGTGTAGTGCTTTTAATTTTTCTTTCATCTTTCCCTTGCGGTACTGTCTCTATAGTGCCAAGTTAAATTTCTATCTCCTATACTTTTAGGGGTTGACTAAATGTTTTGATTTATGGGATTATGTTAATTGAGTTTATGGTTGTTTGGACTAGGTTTGGCTCAAGATGGTCAGTTTAATGTGAAATCTTCTGGGTGTAGGCCAGATGCTTTGTTTAAGCTACATCTTGTTTTATCCAAGCACACTTTCCAGTATGCTTACCTTGTTACGACTTGTCTCCTCTTGTGCTTGCTCTGGTTTGAATAGGTTGTCTTTGAGTTCGCTTACACTTGAGGAGGGTGACGGGCGGTGTGTGCGTGCTTCATGGCCCGATTCAACTGAGCGCTCTATTCTCAGTTTACTACTAAATCCTCCTTTAACCCTTAGTTTCATAAGGGTCTTCGTGGATGGTGTTCTGGTGTAGAAAATGTAGCCCATTAGCTTCCCATCTCATGAGTTACACCTTGACCTAACTTTTTTATGTAAAGGTAATTGTGCTTACTGTTCTTCCTTTTTAGGGTTTGCTGAAGATGGCGGTATATAGACTGGATTAGCAAGAGATGGTGAGGTGTATCGGGGATTATCGATTATAGAACAGGCTCCTCTAGAGGGGTGTGAAGCACCGCCAAGTCCTTTGAGTTTTAAGCTGTTGCTAGTAGTTCTCTGGCGGATAGTTTTGTTCAACAACTATCTGGGTTTAGGGCTAAGCATAGTGGGGTATCTAATCCCAGTTTGGGCCTTAGCTGTCGTGGGGTTGGAGGTGATAAAGTTACTTTCGTGCTATACTTTCATATTAGCTATAGCTTTTTACAGCCTAGCTAAAATTTAACTTTAGTGCGAGGTTATCTCTGTGGCACGCTTTACGCCGTGGGTTTGTTAGTCCGGGTTAATCGTATGGCCGCGGTGGCTGGCACGAAATTTACCAACCCTAGTTTAACATGGCTTAGTCGAACTTTCATTCATGGCTTAATTTTTATCACTGCTGTGTCCCGTGGGGGTGTGGCTGAGCAAGGTGTCGTGAGCTGCGTTTTGTGTGCTTGATACCAGCTCCTTTAGGTCGGTTGGCGACTTAGAGGGCATTTTCACTGGCGGGCGGAGACTTGCATGTGTAATCCTGTTAATAACTAACAAAAAGGCTAGGACCAAACCTTTGTGTTTATGGAGTATGGCTACTCATCTAGGCATTTTCAGTGCCTTGCTTTGTAGATTTAAGCTACATCAAC